ATATTAATGAAATCTATAGAAGAATTATCTATCGGAATAATACTCTTACAGATCTATTAACAACAAGTATAGCTACGCCAGAAGAATTAATAATATCTCAGGAAAAATTGCTACAAGAAGCAGTGGATGCACTTCTTGATAATGGAATCTGCGGACAACCAATGAGGGATGATCATAATAGAGTTTACAAGTCGCTTTCAGATGTAATTGAAGGCAAAGAAGGAAGAGTTCGCGAGACTCTGCTTGGTAAACGCGTCGATTATTCAGGGCGGTCAGTGATTGTCGTGGGCCCTTCACTTTCATTACATCGATGTGGATTGCCTCGCGAAATAGCAATAGAACTTTTCCAGGCATTTGTAATTCGTGACCTAATTAGAAAACATCTTGCTTCGAACATCGGAGTTGCTAAGAGTCAAATTCGTAAAAAAAAACCGATTGTATGGGAAATACTTCAAGAAATTCTGGATGACCATCCTGTATTGCTGAATAGAGCGCCTACTCTGCATAGATTAGGCATACAGGCATTCCTCCCCATTTTAGTAGAGGGGCGCGCTATTTGTTTACACCCATTAGTTTGTAAGGGCTTCAATGCGGACTTTGACGGGGATCAAATGGCTGTTCATGTGCCTTTATCTTTGGAGGCTCAAGCAGAGGCACGTTTACTTATGTTTTCTCATATGAATCTTTTGTCTCCAACTATTGGAGATCCCATTTCTGCACCAACTCAAGATATGCTTAGTGGACTCTATGTCTTAACGAGTGGAAATCGTCGGGGTATTTGTGTAAATAGGTATAATCCGTGTAATGGTAGAAACTATCAAAATGAAGATAATAACTATAAGTATACAAAAAAAAAAGAACCGTTTTTTTGTAACGCCTATGATGCAATTGGAGCTTTTCGGCAAAAACGAATCAATTTAGGTAGTCCTTTGTGGCTGCGGTGGCGACTAGATCAACGCGTTATTGCTGCAAGAGAAGCTCCCATTGAAATTCACTATGAATCTTTGGGGACCTATTATGAGATTTATGGACACTATCTAATAGTAAGAAGTATAAAAAAAGAAATTCTTTATATATATATTCGAACCACTCTTGGGCATATTTCTCTTTATCGAGAAATAGAAGAAGCCATACAGGGGTTTTGGCAGGGCTGTTGTAATTCTATGCTACCAGCGGGAATTCGAGTCTCGCCGGGTTAACTAGGACTATAAAATTGCGGAATTTCTACGTGAATCAAGATCTAGAAAAGGAAGTTGTCCAATCACTGACTCAAACCCATTGTCAAATTCTACTCAGCGCAATATGGAGGTACTGATGGCAGAACGGCCCACTCAGGTCTTTCACAATAAAGTGATAGACGGAACTGCCATGAAACGACTTATTAGTCGATTTATTGATCACTATGGAATAGGATATACATCACATATCCTGGATCAAGTAAAGACTCTGGGTTTCCGACAAGCTACCGCCGCATCCATTTCATTAGGAATTGATGATCTTTTAACAATACCTTCTAAAAGATGGCTAGTTCAAGACGCTGAACAACAAAGTTTTATTTTGGAAAAACACCATCATTATGGGAATGTACACGCGGTAGAAAAATTACGTCAATCGATCGAGATCTGGTATGCCACAAGTGAATATTTGCGACAAGAAATGAATCCTAATTTTCGGATGACCGATCCTTTTAATCCAGTCCATATAATGTCTTTTTCGGGAGCCAGAGGAAATGCATCTCAGGTACATCAATTAGTAGGTATGAGAGGATTAATGTCGGATCCCCAAGGTCAAATGATTGATTTACCCATTCAAAGTAATTTACGCGAAGGACTCTCTTTAACAGAATATATTATTTCTTGCTACGGAGCCCGTAAAGGAGTTGTGGATACCGCTATCCGAACATCAGATGCAGGATACCTCACGCGCAGACTTGTTGAAGTAGTTCAACACATTGTTGTACGTCGAACAGATTGTGGCACCGTCCGAGGTATTTCTGTAAGTCCTCGAAATGGAATGATGACCGACAGGATTTTTATCCAAACATTAATTGGGCGTGTATTAGCGGATCATATATATATAGGTTCGCGATGCATTGCTACTAGAAATCAAGATATTGGGGTTGGACTTGTTAATAGATTCATAACTTTTAGAGCACAACCAATCTCTATTCGAACCCCCTTTACTTGTAGGAGTACATCTTGGATTTGTCAACTATGCTATGGCCGAAGCCCAGCTCACGACGACCTGGTCGAATTGGGAGAAGCTGTAGGTATTATTGCAGGTCAATCTATTGGAGAACCAGGTACTCAATTAACATTAAGAACTTTTCATACCGGCGGAGTATTCACAGGGGGTACTGCAGAACATGTCCGAGCCCCTTCTAATGGAAAAATAAAATTCAATGAGGATTTGGTTCATCCGACACGTACACGTCATGGACATCCTGCTTTTCTATGTTCTAGAGACTTGTATGTAACTATTGAAAGTGAAGATATTATAC